CTATAACTCCAGCCTACTGCTCCGTACAGAGTACGGATTCAAGGATTTCAAACACTCTAATGGACTATAACGAGCTGAATAAAGCCCTGAGTGACTCTTGGCTGCCTTCAACGATAGACGCAATTACTTTTACTACTCTATTCTTACGAAACGAGCCAATAAAGAGTGGAAATAGAGACGGATTTGAGACTACCGACGTCTTTAGTGCTAATACATAGAGCAGCCGGGTAGTGGAAAGAGTGTTTCCTCCTTTTCTCCGTGTGTATTGAATGATGGAATGAATAGAGCCGCGTAGCATAGCGAATGTTGAAAGCTTTGCGTAGCGTTCTTATTCTTAATGAAGAGTAGTAGTCCATTTTTGTTAGAAGTAGAATAAGCAGCTCCTCTCTGTTTCGGTGTAGAGCGATGGCTTGTGTAGCGATCTGGCAGGAGCTCTTTCAATACGCCGCCTTCGCTTGATTATTCAATGAATGAATGTAATGAATGCGTTGTTGATAAAGAGCATAGCGGGCGGGGGCTTCCTGATCCGCTTTCGACTTTCCCCATTTGTTTCCACGCACGGATTCTTCCACTTTTCATCTTTCTGGCCGGCGTCTGGATTCCTTCTGCTTTCGTGCGTGCTGATGCTTTCAGCCTTACTCAAATAGGGGATAGGGCCAATAGGATTTCATAGGGTGGAGAACATTTTTTGGGAGTCGATCTAGATTCGAATGCAATTGGCACACTGAACTCCTAGTAGGAAGAAAAGGAGTTCACATTAGGGTATCCAAAGACCTATATCTTCTTTATATATTCATATAATCCCATTCGTGCACAAGACAGGAGAGAGACTTGACTACCACCAGCAGGAGACAGGACTCAAGTCCTTAGTCACTCCGCGTACGAAGAACCGCTTAGCAAACTCCAAAGCACCAACTGACGATACTAACTCTTTTTCTAACGAAATTTGGACATTCCAGTTACGACATTAGCTCGCGATAACGCTCAGCCATCCGCTCATCTCCGATGACGATATCGTCATCGAGGATAGCGTAGCGTGTAAAAAGAACTCCTTAGGCTGCTATGAACCAAATCACCAAATAGTGAGTTAATGCGAAAGCAGGCCGAGCTCCGTAAGACGGGCTTACCTGTTACAAAACAAACTTTACCTCGAGGAATCCGAGGACGAGAATTTCGAATCGTCGTAAAATCGTAGTACTAGTAAAAGTATAGTAGGCAGACTTTCACAATAGTCTTGTCCACGAGCAAATCAATGTGCGATAGCGGAAAATCCTCTTTGGGAACATGCTTTTTTGATATTTCAAAAATCGATGCATACGCGAACACGTCCATCCTTCTTGGGCACGAGGACGATGTTCGAAATCCAGTCAAAATAATCTACTGCCTTAATGAAATCAATATAAGAGTAAGAAGACAGGTGAAGAATAGGCAAGAATCAACCTCTTCCGGGCGAGGTTTTGATAGATCGCAGAATCCGAAAAGCAGCTTCTAAGTGAGATGATCTCGGCTTGTCCATAAAAATCGGCTGATCACTTCCCCCTATGTTGTAAGTGTAAACAATGTCAGCGATAATTAGTCAAGTAGAAAAGGCTCCCAACAAGTTTCCTGTAAGTAGATAGGCCATCCAATAGCTCTCCCGTTAAGGGAATTTTTAGATCTTGTTCCAGTTTGCATGCAGAAAGACCAGCTTTTGACAAGAAATCTATTGCATACTTGCATTGGGTTCCAAACCTCTTTGCGACCTCATCACTTCAATCTCCAGAAAAGACTTTGAGTTTTCTAAATTTATCTGGGTTCTTAATGTTTTCTTAAGCTCATTTATCGAAGCTAAGTCATTCATTACTAGAGAAAGCAATGTCATCCACATAAACCAGAAGAAGGGAGCCTCTGGCTTCGACCTCCTTATAAACATTGAATGATCCGATTGACTTCTTTGAAAACCGGCTCCTTCCTCTACTCCTATTTTTGCTTTTATACATGCTGAAGTACCTTTAAAACCAAGCTCTTGGTGCCTGCTTTAGCTTGTCGGAGGTCGTAACGTAAATCGCTTTCTTGAGCTTGCATACTAAGTGAAGATTCCTAGGAGAAGAGAAGCCTGGAGTTGGAGGAGGCTGAATAGAAACAATTTCATTGCCTCCCTTCCCTTATGTTGTTGAAAGGCATTCTTCACGTCAAGTTGAAGGCAACTTTTTGTTTGATTGCAGCCAAGGCAAGAATGCCACGAATGGTGGTCATTTTAGCAACCCGGGGCAAATGTTTCTTCTATCTCTAAAGGGGTTCGACTCAATATTCTTGAAGGAATCCTTTAGCTACTAATCTAGCTTTGTATCTTTCTACTGAGCTATCTGTTTTATGCTTGATCTTGTAAATTCACTTGCAGCCAATGGCTTGTTTCCCTGCAGGCAATGAGACTAAGTTTTCTTCTTTTTTTCTTGCATAGTCTTTCTTCAGCAAAGAATTCAGGTTCATGAGAAGATTGAACTGACATGAGGTAAGCTCGATGTTTTAGAGAAAACGATTCATAAAATAAGAAAAAAATCCTTCAACGGGATAAGAAACTTGAGAAGATCAACGAACCTGAGAGAAGGATCCAGAATCTAATCTAAGGAAGCGACTGGAAGGAAAGCAACTGGGCTAGACTGCGGATCTTCTAGAGTAGTCTGACTTTGGGAAACAGACTGTAATCGCCGCCGAGAAGAAACATGCTGTTCCGGGTGACTGGAAGCCTCTAAGGTCAGCTGAACAGGCTGACAATCGGCGGAAGATGCTGGGTAAAGCTGCTGGCCTGAAGAGTGAGGCTGATCCATAACATCAACTGCAGAAGAATGAAGTTCGAGTTGATGAACAGGAGAAGGCCATAATACATCTCCATCACCATTCTCCTCCAGGGCTTCTTAATTAAGAAAAGGAAAATATGAGGTGACCTCATTAAAGAGAACATTCAAGGATACATCGAGTCTCTTGGATTTCACGTCATAGCATCTATCTATATTCGGACTGAGCATATCCAAAAAAGACACAAGTGCTTGCCTTGAGGACAATTTCTCTCTTAACTGCCCAAGAATATGAACAAAACAAGTGCATCCAAACACTCGCAAATGCCTATAGGATGGTGCTGCCCCAGTAAGAAGTTCGTGAGGTGCCGCTGTAGCTTCTTTCCTCTCTCTTCTCCCCAAAAACAAAAAAAGGAAAAAGGAGAGAGATGTCCCGTCCTTTCTTTATGCACATTCATATACATAGCCAGACACAAAGGTGTACAATCCGGTCAAAATCTGCGGTTCTTTAAGTGAATGAACTCTAGGTTTTCTTACTTGCTCTAGTGGCTGGCAAAGGCCAACCGAGAGGGGAGAACGAATGGCTCAGGAATCGACCGGTTCCGAGCAGATTCGTGGAATTATTGTAGAAGAATTTGATTATCGTAGAATAAGAAGAGCCGTCTTATGAAATGACTTAACTTAAAAGACGGATTCCGCTGCTGCAAGGCGAGAGAGCAACTTGTCTGGTCTTGCGGTGCACTCACTCCCGTTACAAGAATGAGATGAAGCTTTTTCTCGACTGGAGACCAATACCCCTTACAACTCGCACCAATAGCGGCACTGAGCGGCCGGAGATTGATTGAAAAGCCAGCCCGCCTCTTTAGGATTGTGATAAAGAGCACACACACGGGACCTGACCTACTAATCATCATCTCATCTAGCGCGAAGCAAAAAGAAAGGTCCCCCTTCCCGGCCCCCCCTAGCCACCTACCTACTCGTGCTCGTAGCTCGATCGGAGGTCAAGAGTGTGGTCCGGCGGAAAAACAGAAGTCGTCCGTATCAAGTGATACGTGAATTGCTCAGTAGTGCTTCGCCACTACCGTAGCTGGCGGAAATAGCTTAATGGTAGAGCATAGCCTTGCCAAGGCTGAGGTTGAGGGTTCAAGTCCCTCCTTCCGCTCCTGGCTTCGTCGTTTAGTGGTAAGGAGTGGAGTAGGCGGCGAGTAGAGTGCATAAGTTTTAGAGTTAGAGAGAGGCAATGAAATTGAAGTGGGATGTGGAATGTGATTGGTGATGGATGGTGGTTATGAAATAGGTTCGGGATCATCTCGCATCTAGATCTGCTGTTTTTTCGGGAGGGAACAAGAGAATGAGGTTTGTTTCATTTTTAAAGAAATGCTTTTCTATGATCGACACGAGTTTTAGACAGCGTCTTGAACTCTGGGACCGCACTCTGTATGTCGGCCTCAAGTTCCTCGGCTAGGCAACTACTAATCCTTCTTCTCTTCCTTCTCGCCTTTCTTCTAAAAAAGTCTTTTTTTTCCTGACTTGTTCCAAGTCAGTGAATTGGCATTACCTTACTCTAAAGAGTCAGTCAATTTCATTGCCTTCGCCTTCGGCTATTACCGGCTGGAAAGGCTTGGCTCAACATTGGATTTGTTTGAAAAGAACCAAGGATGGCGTTCATTCAATCAAATCTTTTATGCTAACTCAAACAAATTACTGTCTTTGGAAAGAGTTGTTCCCCGCATTCTTTCCTTTCTACTGGTTTTTGAAAGCTATAAATCTCCTCTTCCCCCATATTTCTTATCCTTCTCGCATCGGTTCTGCATCAGATGATGAGCCCATGCGAAAACTTTCTCTTTGATTTTCGCTCGATAGGTAGGCTATTAGATTGAGTCGAAAGCCTACCAAGGCATAAAGGTTCCGATTTGAGCGAGAGCCCGAACGGGGGACGCGAGAACATCTTGATCGAAAGCTCCACTGTTCTGAATAGTGAAAAAGACTTTTCCAAATTCGATCAAATCGATCGAGAATCTCATCATCTGTTAGGTGGGCTAACCGACCGACCGAGTTGGGCTGAGCGCCCATGTCACAGAACCTTTCTCTAGCCAAAAATCCAATTTTTTCTCGAATCGGAGCGGATCCAATTCATTGGCAAATGAGAAATCTACCGTTTTAACACTCAGAAAAACCCTAGAAAAAAAGAAAAAAAAGTAACTAAGACAAGAGCTAAGTAAGCAA